AAATCGTTTATATACTCATAGAACCTTACTCTATAAAAAGATAAAATTTGAACTGTAATGAGATAATAGGATTTAGATATGCGTAAAAATCCAATTGACTTTTCAATTTCAACCGGGACATCAAAAAGGAATTTGGTTGAATTTTTTTACTAAATTTATTAAGTCAATTGAATAATTGAAGGAATTCCATTTGCTCAATGAATTATTACCAACCACCCGCCCCTTTTTGTTCACTACTTCTTATAAATCTAAAAAAAAAGTTCTGATAGACCCGGAAAAAATAGTAATCTTATCTTTGACGAACAGGAGAGAAAATCATTATTATCTCGTATTTCGACACAAGAAAGAAAAGGGATTTCCCTTTTCTTTCTTGTGTCGAATAGAAGAATAGAAAGACTAATAATACCCCCTAGAAGCATTTGTCTCTTTTTTTATCCTTTGCTTTGTCTTTGTATTCTTCTCCTTTGTATTTGTATACCTATTATTCATTACTAGTACTATGAATGGTCTATATATATGAATGGCCTATTGTATAGAAGTAATAAATTCTAAACATCTCTCAAAACAAAAACAGTATAAACAAGACAAACAAAGGACTTTACAAATTTTTTTTGATCGATACTATTTACTATTATATAGTATAGTATGATCATAAAAATTCGGCCTTTCCTTTTTACCAACTTGTATAAAATAAAGGAATCCTGGATCTAAAAATTCATTTCGTACAATTGAACCTTTTCAAACTGTTTCTTTTTAAGAACCAAAAAGATTTGTGCTAGAATAACAGATGCTAAGAAGAACAAAAGGCCTTGAACGCGTAACGGATCTTGAAGCACTATCTCGGCATCTCCCTGACCAAACCCCCCCACATTGGGATTACTTGTTAATAGTTGATCAAGCTTGATAGACTCACCCTCTGAAACAAGAAGTTCCGGTCCTGGAGGTATAATATCAACCACTTGATGTCCATCCGATGGATCAGTTATGGTTATTTCATATCCGCCCTTTTCTTTACGTACTATTCTGCTTACTATACCCGCGGATGTAGCATTATAGACAGTATTGTTACTCTTGCTCCCGTCGGGATAAATCTGACCCCTTCCCCTGTTTCCGCCTACGTATATGGGATATTTTAAGAAGTGAACGTCCCTCCTCGTAGCAGGGTCAGGAGAAAGAATAGGAAAGACGATTTCCCTATATTTCTGACCAGGAACAGGACCTACCACAAGAATATTTTTTTTAATGGGACGATAACTCTGAAAAGAAAGATTGCCTATTTTTTCTTTCATCTCAGGGGAAATACGATCGGTAGGGGCTAATTCGAATCCCTCAGGTAAAATAAGAACAGCCCCCACATTCAAACCCCCTTTTTTGCCATTAGCAAGAACTTGTTTCAGTTGCGTATCATAAGGGATTCTAACAACTGCTTCAAATACAGTATCAGGAAGCACAGATTGCGGAACCTCAATACCCACGGGCTTATTAGCTAAATGGCAATTGGCACACACAATTCGTCCAGTTGCTTCTCGTGGATTTTCATAACCTTGCTGCGCAAAAATAGGATATGCATTTGAAATAGATGTCTGAGTTATTACATATATCACGATTGATACAGAAATAAATCGAGTCATCTGTTCCTTTACCCAAGAAAAAGTATTTCTATTTTGCATGGTCCAATCATTGATCCCCGAATTTCTACAATAAATTAGGTAGGTAGCTAGTCTAGTTCCCTATCCACGAGCTGCCATTGTACTGGAATAATTGTACTGGAATAAAGGACGAATACCTTGAATAAACAGGTAGAAGTATAAAGAAAGAGTAAGTCAAATTTAAATTTCGTTATGCACGAAGAAAGATTCTGATCTAATTGATATCAGAAGATCAAATGAGTTCTTCACTCTCATTCATTCATTGAATGATAAATGACTACAAGTGAAGGAGATACACGATTTAAATAATGGAAAATCCAATATTTCACAATTGTATCTAGAATGACTGGAAAGGTGGAAACAAGACCGGATATTATTTGATCGTTATGTGCCAATCCAAAATCGTTGTAGACCGAACCAATCATTAGTTCCCAACCGTGCGGAGAATGGAATCCGATCCATAAATCAGTGACTAAAAGAATAGAAAAGGCTTTTATTGTGTCACTTAAGTTATATAAGAATTCCTGAACCCAAGAATTAAGAATGGCAAGTTTTTCATTACTCAGAATAAAATAACCACTTAGAATAGCGAAACAGATTATATTTGTCGAGAAATGCAAAATACTATGTAAATTATATTCATTATGTATTTTGACCAATTGTATTGTTTCTTTGTGGATTCCTATACGAATCTTTTGTAGATGTGTCTCGGGGTACTCCTTTATCATTTCGTCCAACAGAAAAAGTTGTTCTAATTCTATGAATTTTTCTAGAACGTTCTTCTCTTGAATATCATTCAAGAAAGTTTCGAATTGCCTAGTATTCCACCAATCATTAACCCAAGGTTCCAGACATTTATTAAATGAGAGAGAGACCCACCAGGGTAAAAATACTATAGATGCAAGATATGGAAGGAAAATCCATGCTTTCTTTTTTTTCACTTTTCTTTTATTTTTCTTGTGAATTGGTAATAAACCTGCTTCATTTTATTTGTTGACTTTATCTTACCTGATATTTCGATGAAGCATGAGTTCTATAACAAGGTATGGAACCTATGGATCTATTCTCAATTTTTGTATAATTATTTAGTCCTTTATTTAATCCTTGGATCTAAATATAGAAATAGAATAAAGATAGGGTCTGTTCCGGATGAAAAAAAAAGCAAATATCGTTTCCCAGATATTTCAATTGAACAAATTAGAACCGATTGTATTGCATCCTTATTTGTTATTTTCGATGAATGCTCGAAAACCACTTGAAAAATATTATTCCAATTTCGAGATAAAAGAACTCCACCGGGGATCACAAGTAAAGTAATTATTTCGAAATGTTTCATCCCCCTGTAAAAGAAAAGGGAAGATATTTCTTAAGAATGTTGATGATGAAATCCGAAATAGGTGACAAAACGAGAGATAAATTGGACGGTTATGAGAGATCCAACCGTTTGTTTCTCAAGGAGCAAAATTAAAGATAAAAAGAAGGGTCGGTTGACAAAAGAGAGAAATTTTATGAGATATGATCTATCTGTATCTAAAATATCAATTCTAAAATGGAATTTGGGACTAAACTAAAAAAAAAGATGAATTTTCTATTTCGAAATGTCCGATTCGTGTATATGTGATAAATTCATACTTATTATACTTGTTACTAGTATGAAAGAATTGAGTTGAATTCCATACACATAAAAAAAATATGACAGACAAAAAATTGCTTCTTATTATAGTTATAGTTTAGTCGTTTTGTTCCATATAATATAAGCCCCCCTGCTTTTGCTTTAGGGTCACCACATCAACAGAACAAAGAAATAGAATCTAACATGTTCTACTCGAATGAGCATTCTGAAGAAACTTCAGTTGTATTAAAAAAAGAAGAAGAGAATTACTGAATTCCTTCCCTCATGCTGAGAAAGTATTCATTCCCTATTTCATTTCAAAATACTTCAATTGGTACGCGCAAAAAATGGGCTAATTCCGCAGCTTTTTGTTCAATTTCTCGTGGAGTTAAATTCTCATCAGTACGAGTCAAGGGAATAGTTCCCCGGCCCCTGACTTCCATATAAAGGACGCGGCGAGTATAAAGGCCCTCTTTAACCTCCATTCTGATTGACTGAATATCGCGCATAAAGGAGCGAAGGAAGATACGACGATTTTTTCCAGGAAATCCCCAACGAAAAATACACACTATTCCTTCTTTTCTATCGAATCGATCATAACCACTACCTACATTCCACAAAATTGTGCACCACAAATAGGAGCTAATGAATAGACCCGCAATTCCATAGAAAGACATCACAATCCCTTGTGGAAAAAAAGATATTTGCTGATATGGAAATACGGATATCAGATTCCTACCAAGATAACTGGAAGTTCCAACAACTAAGAATCCTAGTGAACCTAAAAAAAGGATACAGGCCCAGAAAAAATTACTTGTTTTTCGAGACCCTGTTATAAGTTCTATCCATATATGTTCTGATCGCCAGTTCATACTATACTAGATCCAATTGCATTCGATTGGAATTGGGAGAATAAACTAAGTGAATTTTACTTTTCTTTTCCTACTCCCGAGGTAACTCTCATCAACTAGCACTTGATTTGAACCATTAGAAGTAATTGGTTAGATACATTGACTTTCCACTTAAAATATTCGATTATCCGCTTTTGACCAGAGCTATACCTGCATATACATGCATTTATACAGATATAATGTATACGCACGTAAAACGGCTCTTTCTTTCATTTGTATTCGCAAGGAGCCACATATCGTACCACATTTCACTAAAAAAATAGATACCTAAATGATGATCCAGTGCTGATTAAAATAACTTGATGAGATTTGGTCCCATACATCACAGCTAGACAATCTTATTTTTTTGGATATAAAGAAATAAAGAAGCTATTGTAATTGCCGGAAATACTAGTCCCACTAAAGGCACAAAAATAGAGGGTAAGTTGAAATCTGTCATAAAATGGGTGCCTCAATTTAATATTTGAACCTCTTATAACTTATGATAAATAGTCTATATATATATATATAATAATAAATATAATATAATTTATATAATTTATAATTAAAAAAAAAATTAAAAATCAATAAAATAAAATTAATAAAATAATATAATTATAATTAATATAATTATAATATAATATAATTAAAATAATAATAATAATATAATAATAATAATATAATAATAATAAAGTATTTATATTTAAGTAATAATTTAATTAAGAAATAGAAATTAAGAACGAAGAAGCATTGAAATTTAATAAGCATTAAAACGTAATTAAGATGTAAGAGAAGGACAAATACACTTCTAAAATTATTTTTTCCAAAAAAAAATTCCTAGGAAGAAAAATTTAACTCTTTTATCTTGTTAATAGAGGGTTTATAATTTCTAATCAGGAATAGAGGTAAAATACAAACAAAACAGATCCGTAAGAAAATAAGTCATTATCCAAAACTTCTGACTCTTACTACAAGCAGAGCAGAATTTATGCCACCAAACGAAACGTCATTTTTATCAGTTTTTTTTGGTCATGATGAATTACCGCTCACTACAAATAACTGAATCTAGTGCTGTACTTTAATTTTAAAAATTTTTAGTCAAGGGAAGGAAACCGTGGAGCTGAAATAACTCACCCAGAACACCTTTTAAAAGATTACGTGGTACGATTGGATCGAATAAGCCCTTACGGAATGAATACTCAGCCGCTTGTGAACCGTCGGGTACTGTCTTATTCAGTGTTTGTTCAATTACTCTTTTACCCGCAAATGCAATGTAGGCATTAGGTTCAGCAATAATGATATCTCCCAACATACCAAAGCTGGCTGTAACTCCACCAGCTGTAGGAGATGTAAGAATTGATACATAGAATAACCTTTTATTTAATTGATAATTATATAAAGCAGAAGATATTTTAGCCATTTGCATCAAGCTCAAACTTCCTTCTTGCATGCGTGCTCCTCCAGAAGCACATACAATAATAACAGGTAGAGATTGATTAGTAGCATATTCGATCAAACGGGTGATTTTCTCACCTACTACGGATCCCATACTCCCCCCCATGAACTGAAAATCCATGACCCCAATTGCTGTGGGAATACCATTTAGTTGACCTATGCCTGTTTGAACAGCTTCAGTTAAACCTGTCTTTCTTTGATAAGAATCAATACGATCTCTATAAGGTTCCTCTTCTGAATGAAATTCAATGGGGTCCGTCGAGACCATATTCTCGTCCAGAGGATCCCAAGTACCCGGATCAATCAAAAGTTCGATTCTCTCTGAACTACTCATTTTCAAATGATATCCACACTGTTCACAAATATTCAGTTTTGTCTTAAAAATTTTTTTATAATTTAATCCATAACAATTTTCGCACTGAACCCATAAATGTCTGTATTTTTTATTTATATCGAAATCATTAGATCTTCCTCTTATATTGAAATCAGTGCTATTAACACGAGTTCTCATACTAAAATTCGTACTTTCACTACCACTTATACTTTCATTACAAATGAAACTATAAACATAACTGTCACTGTAATTATTGGTCCCGCCCGAAATGTAACTATCAATACTGATTTCAAAACGTAGATAACTATCAATGCAACTATTAATGCGATTATTCCAACTAGATTGAGTATCATACATGTAATGATAATAGTAACGATTACTACTTTTAGATCCACTACTCATATAACTATAACTAGAATTCAGATAACTAGAAAAAGAACTTTCTAATTCATTCAGAAAATTACTATCATTGTCAATCTCAAAAACCTGATTTTCAATATCAAAATATATAGAATAACTGTCCCCATTATTATCCCTAACTAAAAAAGTGTCGTCAGAGACGAAACTCAAAATGTCTATGATATCAAAAAAATGCTCAACATTACTGAAATTACAACTTCCACTATCACTCCAACCAGAAACGTTTTTATCCATATCATTTATAACAGGGTTTTCGCTTCCACTGGTATATCTAAAAAGGCCAAGACTATCCATCGATTTACTTAGCCGTTCTAGCTCCTCGTTAGAGAACATCGAATTGAACCACCACTCTTCCATAAAGTCTTCCCGCGCCTTGCCTTATTTGAAAATATAATAGATGAATAGTCATTCGATGAATAATTATTTTGCTATTTGATTTCGTATCAGAATTAAGCATGTGGATCCAGTCCAGCCGTTTGGTTTGGGTCGTTAACTAATATGAATGAGTATTAAATTGAAAGAAATAATTATCTTTTGTGTTGTGGGAACCCGGAGTATCATTTCAATATATATTATTTATGCTTTATATGATTTATGATTTAAATGATGGAATCTTTTCCTCAATTCCTCAATTATAAAAAAAATATAAGAAATAAAATATAAGGAAGGGTTTCTTCTCATATCGTGTACAAATTCTCATCAAAAGAAAGTAGAAACACTTGTTTCGGTAAAGAATTCATTCTCGTATAATATATATATAAGTTTCCATAAGAATACGGAACGAAAAAGACAATATACAGGATCAGTAGAAGACACCCTCCTTGGCTTGAGCTATGGTCTGAAACTCCGGTATATAAATAATCTACCAATCCCAAAAATCCATAGGATTTATTATGGGTCCAACAAAACAAATAAGAAAAAGAAGTATTTAGTTGTTTAGTCTTAGATATTATCTTGTATTTAGATCTTCTATATCTTGTATATATAGATTGTAGGTAAGGTCCCCGTCCCTGTACATTCTGTATATATTGATATATAAAATGTGATATTTATATATATATATAAATAAAAGATATATGCAAATACATAGAGATGCTCATTCTTTTCGGCTCAATCCTTTTTTAGTAAAAGATTGGGCCG